AGGATTTGAAGGAATGGAATAAAGAAATGCATGTTAAATGTACCTATAATGGCGTTCAATTATCAGAAACAGAATTTCCCAAAAATTGGTTAACAGACGGTATTCAGATAAAGATTCTATTTCCTTTCTGTCTGAAACCTTGGCGAAGATCTAAAGTACGATCTCATCATAGAGATAGAGATCAGAAAATAAGCAAAAAGGAGAAAAAAGACAATTTTTGTTTTTTAACAATCTGGGGAAGGGAAGCAGAACTACCTTTTGGGTCTCCCCGAAAACGACCTTCTTTTTTTGAACCCATTTTTAACGAACTCGAAAAAAAAACGAGAAAAGCGAAAAGGCAATTTTTTCAAGTTATAAAGGTTTTCAAAGAAAGAAGAAAAGGTTTTATAAAAGTTTCAAAAGAAAAAACAAGACTAGTTATAAACCTAATAATGAAAGAACTTGAAAAAGTAAACCCCATTTTCTTATTGAAATTGAGAAAGGTAAAAGTATATGAATCGAATGAAAACGAAAAAGATTCCAATATAAATAATAAGATTATCCGAGAATCGACCATTCGAATTCGATCCGCGAATTGTGTAAATGAAAATTATTCACTCATAGAAACAAAAATGAAAGATCTTGCTAATAAGACAATCACAATTAGGACTCAAATAGAAGGAATCACAAAAGGAAAGAAAAAAATAGTTCGAGCTTGTGATGATAAAAGATCGGAATCGAAGAAGGATATTTGGCAAATATTCAAAAGAAAAAATATCCGAGTAATACGTAAATCACATTATTTTATGAAATCCTTCGTTGAAAAAATATACATGGATATATTACTATGTATCATTAAGATTCCAAGGATCAATGCACAACTTTTCTTTGAATCAACAAAAAAAATGATCAACAAATCCATTTTCAACGCTGAAACAAATCAAGAAGGAATTGAGAAAACAAATCAAAATACAATGAACTTTATTTCGACTATAAAAAATCCGTTTTCGAATTTTTCTAATACTAATATTAGTAATCAAAATGTTAGGAATAATAATTGTGACTTATCTTCTTTGTCTCAAGCCTATGTATTTTATAAATTATCACAAAATCAATTACTTAACAAGTATCATTTGAAATCTGTACTTCAATATCACCACACCTATCCTTTTCTTAGGGATATAATCAAGAATTATTGTACGACACGAGGAATATTTGATTCCAAACCAAGGCAAAAAAAAATGCATAAGTCTGGAATGAATAAATGGAAAAATTGGTTAAGGGGTCATTATCAATACAATTTATCTCAGACCAAGTGGGATCACTTAGTACCGAAAAAATGGCGAAATAGAGTCAATCAATGTCGTACGATTCAAAAGAAAGACTCAATGAAATTAGATTTATATAAAAAAGAAAAAGACCAATTAATTCATTACACGAAACAAAATTACTATGCAGTGGACTCATCGATAAGTCAAAAAGAAAAATGGAAAAAACATTACGGATATGATCTTTTGTCATATAAATATATAAATTATGGGAATAGTAAGGACTCGTATATTTCTGGATCAACATTACAAATAGAGGACAAAAAAATTCCATATAATTTCAATACAAATACACTTAAATCCGAATCATTTTATAGATTGATAAGTATATCTATTAGTGATTATCTAGAAAAAAGATCTATTATTGATATGGACAAAAATATGGATAGAAAATTTTTTGATTGTAGAATTCTCCATTTTTGTCTTAGAAATAATATCGATATTGAGACCTGGGCCAATACGCATACCGGCACCAAGATTCATAAAAATGCTAAAACTGAAACTCAAAATTCTCAAAAATTTGAAAAAAAAGATCCTTTTTCTTTTACGATTCATCACAAAATCAACCTATCCAATCAAAAAAAATATTTTTTTGATTGGATAGGAATGAATCAAGAAAGGTTATATCATACCATATCAAATTTAGAACCTTGGTTTTTCCCAGAATTTGTACTACTTTTTGATGTGTATAAGATTAACCCGTGGATCATACCAATCAAATTACTTATTTTTAATTTGCATTTCTATGAAAAAAATATTAGTCAAAATGAAAAGAAAGAATATCTTGAATTCGAAAATTCCAACCCCCCAAAAAACAAACAACAAGGTCAAGGAGATTTTGTATCAGATCTACGAAAACAAAACAAAAAGAAAAATCTTGAAGAAGATTACACGGGAGCAGACATTAAAAAGGGTAGAAAGAAAAAACAATTCAAGAGCAAGAAAGAAGCAGAACTGGATTTCTTCCTGAAAAAATATTTTCTTTTTCAATTAAGATGGGATGATTCCTTGAATCAAAGAATGATCAATAATATCAAGGTATATTGTCTCCTACTTAGACTGATAGATCCAAGAGAAATTGCTATATCCTCAATTCAAAGAGGAGAGATGCATCCGGATGTAATGTTGATTCAGAAAGACCTAACTCTTACAGAATTGATAAAAAGAGGAATATTTATTATCGAACCAATTCGTTTATCTATGAAAAAGGATGGAAAATCTATTCTATATCAAACCATAGGTATTTCATTGGTTGATAAGAATAAGCGCCAAACTAATGGAAAATGCATAATAAAAAGTGGATATGTTGAAAAAAAGAATTTTGATGGATCCATTGCACAACACAGCAATATGCTTGTGAATAGAAACAGAAATCATTTTGATTTCCTTGTTCCCGAAAATATTCTATCTCCCAGACGTCGTAGAGAATTTAGAATTTTAATTTGTTTCAATTCCCGGAATTGGAATGTTGTGAATCGAAATCCACTATTTTGCAATCAAAACAACATAAAAAACTGGGGACAATTTTTAAACGGGGAAAAGCATCTTAATACAGATGCAAATAAATTCATTAAATTCAAATCGTTTCTTTGGCCCAATTATCGATTAGAAGATTTAGCTTGTATGAATCGTTATTGGTTTGATACCAATAACGGTAGTCATTTCAGTATGTCAAGAATACATATGTATCCACGATTCAGAATTAGTTAATAGTATATTTCCTATATATCTATCGCATGCCATATTCGGTGGATAAAAACCGAAAGATATACACATACACCATGTTACATTCTGATAAATGTATCATCCCTTTCTATCCAAATCAAATTACAAATTTGATTTGGATAAAATTAATATAAATTTGAAGTAGTGTATATGAAGAAATCCCATTTTTTTTGTACTAGATTCAAATAACTGGAACTAACTGGTATAATAATAATAATAATTATTATTTTTCCTGATCGGTAAAATACACGGAAAAGAAAAAAATAGAAAAATGGGTTTTTTATGGTCAAAAATGCATTCATCTTAGCTATTCGACAAGAAAAAGAAAAAAACTGCGGATCTGTTGAATTTCAAGTATTCAGTTTTACGGATAAGATACGGAGACTCACTTCACATTTGGAATTACATAAAAGAGATTTTTTATCACAAAGGGGCCTACGGAAAATTCTGGGAAAACGTCAACGGCTACTGGATTATTTGTCAAATAAAAATAGAGTACGTTATAAGAAATTAATTGGTCAATTAGGTATTCGGGAGTCAAAAACTCGTTAATTTGAAGGTTGGTTTGCATTTTTTTCTTTAGTTATTAGTAGTTATTAAATTTTTCATTTTGATGAACTTCGTTTGATAAATTCATGGAATAATGAATTAAGGAAGAAAAGATATGACTGTACCGGCTACAAGAAAAGATCTCATGATAGTTAATATGGGTCCGCATCATCCATCAATGCATGGTGTTCTTCGACTAATCGTTACTCTTGATGGTGAAGATGTTATTGACTGTGAACCCGTATTGGGTTATTTACACAGAGGGATGGAAAAAATAGCAGAAAATCGAACAATTATACAATATTTGCCTTATGTAACACGGTGGGATTATTTAGCCACTATGTTCACAGAAGCAATAACAGTAAATGCACCAGAACGATTGGAAAGTGTTCAAGTACCTAAAAGAGCCAGTTACATTAGAGTCATTATGCTGGAATTGAGTCGTATAGCTTCTCATTTATTATGGCTTGGGCCCTTTATGGCGGATATCGGCGCACAGACTCCCTTTTTCTATATTTTCAGAGAAAGGGAATTGTTATATGATCTATTCGAAGCTGCTACGGGTATGCGAATGATGCATAATTATTTCCGTATTGGGGGGGTTGCTGCTGATCTTCCTTATGGCTGGATAGATAAATGTTTGGATTTCTGTGATTATTCTTTAACAGGAATTGCTGAATATCAAAAACTTATTACACGGAATCCCATTTTTTTGGAACGAGTTGAAGGAGTGGGCATTATTGGTGGAGAAGAAGCAATAAATTGGGGTTTATCAGGGCCGATGTTACGTGCTTCTGGAATACAATGGGATCTTCGTAAAGTTGATAGTTATGAGTGTTACAATAAATTCGATTGGGAAGTCCAATGGCAAAAAGAAGGAGATTCACTAGCTCGTTATTTAGTCCGAATCGGTGAAATGAAGGAATCTATAAAAATTATTCAACAGGCTCTAGAAGGAATTCCTGGGGGACCCTATGAAAATTTAGAAGTCCGGCGCTTTGATAGAGCAAAAAATTCCGAATGGACTAATTTTGAATATAGATTTATTACTAAAAAACTTTCACCAAATTTTGAATTGTCGAAACAAGAACTTTATGTAAGAGTAGAAGCCCCAAAAGGAGAATTAGGAATTTATTTGATAGGAGATAGTAGTGTTTTCCCCTGGAGATGGAAAATTCGGCCGCCTGGTTTTATCAATTTGCAAATTCTCCCTCAATTAGTTAAAAGAATGAAATTGGCCGATATCATGACGATACTAGGTAGTATAGATATCATTATGGGAGAAGTTGATCGTTGAAATGATAATTGATACGACAGAAGTAGAAGTACAAGCTATCAATTCTTTTTCTAGATTGGAATCCTTAAAAGAAGTTTATGGACTCATATGGATCTTTGTTCCCATTTTCACCCTTCTATTAGGAATCACAATAGGGGTCCTAGTAATTGTGTGGTTAGAAAGAGAAATATCCGCAGCAATACAACAACGTATTGGGCCTGAATATGCCGGTCCGTTGGGGATTCTTCAAGCTCTAGCAGATGGGACCAAATTACTTTTTAAAGAGGACCTACTTCCATCTAGAGGAGATATTCGTTTGTTTAGCGTGGGACCGTCTATAGCGGTCATATCAGTTCTACTAAGTTATTTAGTAATTCCTTTTGGATATCGCCTTATTTTAGCCGATCTCAGTATAGGTGTTTTTTTATGGATCTCCATTTCAAGTATTGCTCCTATTGGACTTCTTATGTCAGGATATGGATCGAACAATAAATATTCCTTTTTAGGTGGTCTACGGGCTGCTGCTCAATCTATTAGTTATGAAATACCATTAACTCTATGTGTATTATCAATATCTCTACGTGTGATTCGTTGGAACATGATTATTTTCCCTTCTCTCTAGAAATAAAGTAAAGAGGTTGAATATATTGAATGGATATTTTCATTTTTTATTCATCATTAGGGTTGATGAGTTAAACTAGATAGTTATATGAGTAAAATCAAACTGCTTATAAATTTGCAGTAAGAAGAGAAAATCTCATTCCCTATGTACAAGAATATAAACATAAGCAGTATATAAACTGTTTACCCCAAGATTAAGATTCTTTGACTAATTCTCATATCTTGAAGCGGGTACAAAAGATCAACGTATGGGGGTTCCACTACTTTTTTATATGTATTACCATACGGGGGATCAATCAAAAATCAGTGAACAGTTAGGAACACCAAGGTACACAAAGGATTAGTAATAGAGATAATATAAGGTATTAAAAAACGGTATTGTTATATAAAACTTTGGATAAAACGAATCATAATGGGGACTTTAAGTTGGTAGAAATGACCAAGCAGTACTTCCCCACGATTCCGATCTAGAGTATGCTCCTATTCACTGATTAAAGAAATGACTATCAAAAACGAATTAATCCTTTATTTTTTTTTTCAGAGTACCCTCCCTCTGAGAAAGAAGAACAGGAACAAAAGAAATAGAATTCAAAAATAGAATGAGAAAAATGAATAAATAATAATACAAAGGATCTTTATTTCTTATTTTCCCCATCCATATCTATACATAACATATAGAATTCTTATCATGAATTTTGAATTAATACCCAATTCTTTCTTTATCTTTATAGTTATTGATAGAACATATTTATTGATATAACGAGTATTTTATTAAAAGATTAAGTTATTACCAAACAAAGATAAATTAAAATTGTAATGGATAAGATCAATTCGGAAGCACCTTTTATATTTGAGCAGACGGAATTTCATTGGTCTAATTTTTGGCTTCCCGATGTATATTTACCATCCAAATAAGGACGGAGATAATATCGAGCAAGTTCTTACATTTATTTGTGGCCATAGAGGAGCCGTATGAAGCCGAAGTCTCATGTACGGTTTTGAAATAGCGATGCGAGCAGTGATGTTATTATCGACTATGATTATCTAACAGTTTAAGTACAGTTGATATAGTTGAGGCGCAGTCAAAATATGGATTTTGGGGGTGGAATCTGTGGCGTCAGCCTATCGGGTTTGTTGTTTTTCTAATTTCTTCTCTAGCGGAATGTGAAAGATTACCCTTCGATTTACCAGAAGCAGAGGAAGAATTAGTAGCAGGTTATCAAACGGAATATTCAGGTATCAAATACGCTTTATTTTACCTTGCTTCTTACCTAAATTTATTAGTTTCTTCATTATTTATAACAGTTCTTTACTTAGGTGGGTGGAATTTCTCTATTCCGTATATATCTATTCCTGAACTTTTCGGAATAAATCAAATGGATGGAGTCTTTGGAACGACAATTGGGATATTTATTACATTAGCTAAAGCTTATTTGTTTCTGTTCATTCCTATCGCAGCAAGATGGACTTTACCTAGAATGAGAATGGACCAGTTATTAAATCTTGGATGGAAATTTCTTTTACCTATTTCCCTGGGTAATCTATTATTGACAACTTCTTCCCAACTTGTTTCACTATAAATACTCTAAATAATAGAATAAGATAACGATATTCTAGATTCATAATTGATCTCAAACAAGAGAAAGAAACATCAATTTATTCACGGAGATCCACAATATGTTCCCTATGGTGACCGGATTCATAAATTATGGTCAACAAACAATACGAGCAGCAAGGTACATTGGTCAAAGTTTCATAATTACCTTATCCCATACAAATCGTTTACCTGTAACTATTCAATATCCTTATGAAAAATCGATCACATCGGAGCGTTTCCGTGGTCGAATCCACTTTGAATTTGATAAATGTATTGCTTGTGAAGTATGTGTTCGTGTATGTCCCATAGATCTACCCGTTGTTGATTGGAAATTTGAAAAAAATATTAAAAAGAAACAATTGCTTAATTATAGTATTGATTTTGGGGTCTGTATATTTTGTGGTAACTGTGTCGAGTATTGTCCAACAAACTGTTTATCAATGACTGAAGAATATGAACTTTCTACGTATGATCGTCACGAATTGAATTATAATCAAATTGCTTTGGGTCGGTTACCAATGCCAGTAATTGGAGATTACACAATTCAAACAGTTATAAATTCGACTCAAATCAAAATAGACAAGGATAACCCCCTTGATTCAAGAACGGTTACTGATTACTAAGATTTCCTTTTGATATAAAGGATCCAAGCCGCTTTTGGGGGGTTGGTCAGAAATTACAAATAATAACTATTGATTGTTGAGAATCATTCTTTGTTTTAAACTGAGAATATGGTTTAGTGATGATTTTAAAATAGAAAATTCCAACTATTCTTTTCTTTTTTCTTTTAGATAAAAATAGAAAATAGATAAAAGGAAAGTAGGATTGGCCAATAACTTTAATAACTTTATCTATATCTACATTAATCCATATTAAGATTGAATTCAATTGGGAACCCATCATATACAAAAAAAAAAAAAAATAAAGGTAACACCCTTTTCTTTCCTGGACTATTTAGTAAGGTCATGAAATATTTCGACTTATTTATCTGTTATACATAATGGATTTACCTGGACCAATACACGATATACTTTTAGTATTTCTGGGATCAGTTCTTATATTAGGAGGTCTAGGAGTAGTATTATTTACCAATCCAATTTATTCTGCCTTTTCGTTGGGATTGGTTCTTGTTTGTATATCCTTATTCTATATTCTATCAAACTCCTATTTTGTAGCTGCCGCACAGCTCCTTATTTATGTAGGAGCCATAAATGTCTTAATCATATTTGCTGTTATGTTCATGAATGGTTCAGAATATTCGAACGATTCCTATTTTTGGACTGTTGGAGATGGAGTCACTTCACTGGTTTGTATAAGTATTCTTTTTTCACTAATTACTACTATCTTAGATACGTCATGGTATGGAATTATTTGGACTACAAGATCAAATCAGATTATAGAACAGGACCTTATTAGTAACGTTCAACAAATTGGAATTCATTTATCAACAGATTTTTATCTTCCGTTTGAACTCATTTCTATAATTCTTTTAGTTTCTTTGATAGGTGCAATTACTATGGCTCGTCAATAAGAAATACTTAGAATTAATACAATTATTAGAAATTCAAAATCCAATGAAAAAGGGAAAGTTTTTCATTTAATCTACTTCTGATACCCTCTTTTTTCTGTAATTACTCGATTCTGGTCAATCAAATTGGTTGAATTGTTGTTCATATTGAAATGAATCGAGATTCATGAGGAGTTAGCCAATGATGTTTGAACATATACTTTTTTTGAGCGTCTACTTATTTTCTATCGGTATCTATGGATTGATCACAAGTCGAAACATGGTTAGAGCACTTATGTGTCTTGAGCTTATACTAAATTCGGTTAATATAAATCTCGTAACATTTTCTAATATATTTGATAGTCGCCAATTAAAAGGAGACATTTTCTCAATCTTTGTTATAGCCATTGCGGCTGCGGAAGCAGCTATTGGGCTAGCTATTGTTTCGTCGATTTATCGTAACAGAAAATCAACTCGTATCAATCAATCAAATTTGTTGAATAATTAGTCATAACTATCATATAAATATAAATAAAGACATAAATAATAAAATAATATAAATAAAATATAGATATAAATTCTTTCATTTTTTATTCTTTTTTTTATAGTAATATGTATAGTAATATATTTTTATATTACTATTGAAATAGTGATGATCTGTTGGCCAATGTCAATGTGAAGTCATATGTGTGACTTGTATAATCATGGTTGTTGAAACGGAAATCAAAGTATCTTGGTCCTTTCTCATGAACAGATTTAGAAATATATTGATTTTTAACATTAGATTTTTTGATAAACCATTGATTCGTCTGGTGTCTACAATACAATACAATATAAATATATAATTCATTTCCTCCTGATTTTACTTTACCAGATCGAAAATTTTTTATGTTCAAAACTGGAATTTATAGACCCAATGTCACATTCAGTAAAAATTTATGATACATGTATAGGGTGTACTCAATGTGTACGAGCCTGCCCCACAGATGTATTGGAAATGATACCTTGGGACGGATGTAAAGCTAAGCAAATTGCTTCCGCGCCAAGAACCGAGGACTGTGTAGGTTGTAAGAGATGTGAATCCGCTTGTCCAACAGATTTTTTGAGTGTCCGTGTTTATTTATGGCATGAAACAACTCGCAGCATGGGTCTATCTTATTGATACGTTATAAAAAACTCCACTTGAATCATTTGATTCCTTTTTACCGACAAAAACCCGTACTCGAGAAAATATATTATTCCGAGCACGGGTTTTTTGGTCAAAATGCATCTTGTCTTTATCACGAGTTATTTCCCTTGGTTAACACTACTTGTAGTTTTGCCGATATTCGCGGGTTCTTCAATTTTCTTTCTTCCTCATAGGGGGAATAAGGTAATTAGGTGGTATACTATATGTATATGCTTATGGGAACTCCTTCTAACAACCTATGTGTTCTGTTATCATTTCCAATTGGATGATCCATTAATTCAATTGGAGGAGGATTTCAAATGGATAAATGTTTTTGATTTTCACTGGAGACTGGGAATCGATGGACTTTCCATAGGACCTATTTTACTGACAGGATTTATCACTACTTTAGCCACTTTAGCAGCTTGGCCTGTTACTCGAAATTCGCGATTGTTCTATTTCCTGATGTTAGCAATGTACAGTGGCCAAATAGGATTATTTTCTTCTCGAGACCTTTTACTTTTTTTTCTCATGTGGGAGTTAGAATTAATTCCTGTTTACTTACTTTTATCCATGTGGGGAGGAAAGAAACGTTTGTACTCAGCCACAAAGTTTATTTTGTACACTGCCGGGGGTTCCATTTTTCTCTTAATAGGAGTTCTAGGTATGGGTTTATATGGTTCCAATGAACCAATATTGGATTTTGAAAGATTAGCTAATCAGTCATATCCTGTGACATTAGAAATAATATTCTATTTGGGCTTCCTTATTGCTTATGCTGTCAAATCGCCGATTATACCCCTACATACATGGCTACCAGATACCCATGGGGAAGCACATTACAGTACATGTATGCTTCTAGCTGGAATCTTATTAAAAATGGGGGCATATGGATTGATTCGGATCAATATGGAATTATTACCGCACGCCCACTCTATATTTTCTCCCTGGTTGGTAATAATAGGGACAATACAAATAATCTATGCAGCTTCAACCTCTCTTGGTCAACGCAATTTAAAAAAGAGAATAGCCTATTCTTCTGTATCTCACATGGGTTTCATAATTATAGGAATTGGTTCTATAACCGACATGGGACTCAACGGAGCCGTTTTACAAATACTCTCTCATGGATTTATTGGTGCTGCACTTTTTTTCTTGGTAGGAACGAGTTGTGATAGAATACGTCTTGTTTATCTCGACGAAATGGGGGGGATATCGATCCCAATGCCAAAAATATTTACCATGTTTAGTAGTTTCTCGATGGCTTCTCTTGCATTGCCAGGAATGAGTGGTTTTGTTGCAGAATTAGTAGTATTTTTTGGAATAATTACCAGTCCAAAATATCTTTTAATGCCCAAAATACTAATTACCTTTGTAATGGCAATTGGAATGATATTAACTCCTATTTATTTATTATCTATGTTACGTCAGATGTTTTATGGATACAAACTATTCAATGTTCCAAACTCCAATTTTGTGGATTCTGGACCACGAGAACTATTTGTTTCAATCTGTATCTTTTTACCCGTAATAGGGATTGGTATTTATCCTGATTTTGTTCTTTCGCTATCAGTTGACAAGGTACAAACTATCCTATCTAATTATTTTCATAGATAGTTTTCATTAATCAGATAGAAAACAAAGTCTTAGCATTTTGAATTTGAAGATTTTTGAGCTGTACAACACAAAAAATAAAGTGAATTAGAATTATAATAAGATATATTCCGAGTTTTTGAGAACCATTTGAATCAAGGAATCATTCAAATGGTTCTCAAAAACCTGCATAAACTTTCCGTTACGTATTGTACGACGGTCCTATGTATTCCTCATGGAATTTGTTCAATTAGATGTTAATGTGAATGAACCATAACTATGTAGACCTATTCCTAATAGATTGATCCCAAAATAGCATATCCAAATTATAAGAAATCCTATAGACGCTACAAGTGACGAATTCGTACCTTGCAAACTTGGATTTGTTCTAGTATGTGAATAAATCGCAAATATGGTCCAAGTAATAAATGCCCAAGTTTCTTTGGGGTCCCAATTCCAATAAGATCCCCATGCCTCGTTAGCCCATACTGCTCCAGAAAGAATACCTATGGTTAAAAAGGTAAACCCTAAACTAATGACACGATAACTCCAATAATCCAAACGCTGAGTTAATTGATATTTGTAATAATTTTGAAATGGAACAAAAGAAGTGTGTTTAAAAACATTTTTTTTTTTGTTCAAGTATTCGATTTTGTCAAATAAAAATGACTTAATCTTAATTAAGAAAATTTTTATTTGACAAAAAATATCGATGTTTTTACGAAATGTAATGACTAGAAAAGCGACTGATAATAACGACCCACATAAAAGAGCTGCATAGCTCAATAACATCATACTTACGTGCATCATTAACCACTGAGATTGTAGAGCAGGTACTAATCTTGACGATTGATGCATTTCACTTGAAAGACCCGATGTGGCGAAACCTTGGGTAAAAATGGCACTTGGGGCAGTTATTGCGCTTAAATCATTTTTATGATTCCATATCTTAGAAATTAGATGAATAATGGAAAAACTCCACGAAAGGAAGATTAAAGACTCGTATAAATTACTTAATGGAAAATGTCTCGAAGAAATCCAACGAGTAACTAATAATCCTGTTATAGAAAAAAAAGTAACTATCATTCCTTTTTCCGACGAATCACGCAACCCTATGATTTCGTGTACTAATAGGGTCATCAAATGAATCGTAATCACAATTGAAATGATCGAAAAAGAGAGATGAGTTAATATATGTTCTAAAGTCACAAATATCATACATAAAAAAGGTCCCATTACAGAATGGAAATCGGGAATTAAATACATTATAGGATCCATTGTATCTTTTTTACAGTATGCCGCCACTCGGACTCGAACCGAGATGCTCTAGCACTGCTTCCTAAGAGCAGCGTGTCTACCGATTTCACCATAGCGGCTTACTTGAAATAATAATAGTCAATTCATGTTGAATCGTCTAGATCTAGATTCAAGGATTCAATATAGTTTAGGAAATATTAGAACTGATAAATAAGAGCTCTTTAAAATTCATCTTTGAATTTTCAATAATTTTGACTTAGGTTAGTATCATCGTAGGTTCCGTTTTAAGAATCCATTTTTACGTACTATCTGTATATTAAGTTCTCCCGGAACACTTGTAACTTGAAATACAAATTTGGTTTTCAGTCGAAACAGAAACTAAGAATTGTGAATTGTCCTCTTTTTATATTTTTTATTTATTTTGAATTGAATCCACGAAATCAGATAAATGAAAAACAAATTAAATTGTCAAAGAGATTTTTTTTCGTTTAGAAAAAAAAAAAAATAAATAGGATTTCATATGTATCACAATTCAATTACTAAATTTAAGTAATTTTTCTAACAATTTGTATACTTTTCTTAGTATCATTAAGTATTAATTAATTAATTAAAATATATAATATAAAATGAATATAATTAAAATGAATATAATAATATCAAATTAATATAATACTTTTTGTTGTTTGTTGTGTACATAATTTCTAAATAAAATTATGATAATATTTTATTTATGAAACCAACTTGGTCTTGAGTTAAGCATATAATAAAACAAAAGAGTTTCCGCATCCATCACAATTTTCTTTTCACAACGGAAAAATAGAATGAACAAAGATTTTTCCGTTGTGAAAAGAAAATGAATAGGAAAAAAACATCTCACGAATTAATAAATAGATTCTAATAAAAACTAGAATGAAAAAAAATAATAATACTTAGAACCGACAGATAGAGAAATTCTTATTCTACATATCATAGCAGCTAGTTCTAACTAATATTGTATTGAGTTCAATACATCAATACATTTAGTTAAAGGGAATTATTCATATTCCAAAATTGGAAATTCTTCTAGCCATGGAAATTCCGATTATTCCAAGATTTTCTTATTTGTTTGTCGCACAAAAAAACTTTTGGAATCTCCAGTAGAAACTGACTTTGCTAAAGAAAAAGCTTTTATTGCAGCTAAATATCCTTTTTTCTTCCAAATATTTCTACGAATACGTTTTTTTGATATAGAAGTACGTTTTTTTGGAACTGCCATTCAAAAAAAAAGAGTTACTCATTTTTATTGTTGTATGTGAAAGACATGTATTGCTCAAAATAGATCGTTCTTTTTAGTCATTTTCTATACTTAACTTAATTTCGTCGATAATCGTTTTTTCAGAACATACAATAAAAATATATTATTTATATATTTATATATAAATATATGTATGACATGCATGTCACATATATAACAATGTCACATATTAACACACTAGGCAAAAAAATAGAAGAAAAAAGGGGGGGGGAAATTCGAAAAGGAATTTTTATGACTATTAGTTTGGAATTGAATAAGCTCATATTGCCGTGTCTATAATGAAAATTCAAACTTAAACTACAATTAGTGGTTAATATGTTAAACAAGACATTCTATTACCTAAGAAGGAGAACCTCAATTTTTAGTTATTTTTTTTTTCAGTTCTATACGAAATAAAGAGTATTAGAATATTTCTGATACTTTCCAATTGGATTGGAATCCAATCAATTAGTTCCGCAATGAGTTAGGTAATTACTACAAATAAAATCACTAGAATAACTAGGTCTTTTTTTTTTTTAGTCTATTTATTGAGGCATACTATGATTTATATTCGACTGTTTTGGTATGATTGTTTTTACTTACTATACTATAGTATATGATATGATTACATATTGCCAGAATAGGATGGTAGTATAGTCGTAGAATGATTCCAAATCTCATATTTCCCATTTTTTTATTTTATTAACTATCTTTCTTTAGTTAATTCTTTAGTTAAAAGTGAAAGTTAATAACTAAGTAATTACTTTTATCTAGCTATTTGGTCATATCATTTGAATTGGAACTTTTGAATATTTCCAATATCTGAGAAAAGTCAGAATAATGAAAAATAAAAATAGTTGAGTTTTTCATATCTTTTTTTGTTGATTTTTTTATTGTTCCTTTCGAAAGCGATAAGAATTGATGAATCGGAAACAATTAAATTATAAGAAAAAAAAATGAAAATTTGTTTTTTTTATGGAACATACATATAAATATGCATGGATAATACCCTTTCTTCCATTTCCAGTTACTATGTTAATAGGATTTGGACTTCTGCTTATTCCGACAGCAACAAAAAATATTCGTCGTATGTGGGCTTTTCCGAGTGTTTTGATGCTAAGTATAGCTATGGCATTTTCGGCCAATCTATCTATTCAGCAAATAAATGGAAATTTTATCTATCAATATCTATGGTCTTGGACCATCAATAATGATTTTTCTTTAGAGTTCGGACACTTGATCGATCCACTTACTTCTATTATGTCAATATTAATTACTACTGTTGGAATTATGGTTCTTATTTATAGTGACAATTATATGTCTCACGATCAAGGATATTTGAGATTTTTTGCCTATATGAGTTTTTTCAATAGTTCTATGTTAGGATTAGTTACTAGTTCCAATTTGATACAAATTTATATTTTTTGGGAACTTGTAGGAATGTGTTCCTATTTATTAATAGGTTTTTGGTTCACACGACCGAGTGCGGCAAGTGCTTGCCAAAAAGCTTTTGTAACCAATCGTATAGGGGATTTTGGTTTATTATTAGGAATTTTAGGACTTTATTGGATAACTGGTAGTTTAGAATTTCGGGATTTGTTCGAAATAGTTAATAACTTGGTTCATCATAATGGAGTAAATTCCTTATTTGCTACTCTGTGTGCTTTTTTTTTATTCGTTGGTGCAGTTGCTAAATCCGCACAATTCCCCCTTCACATATGGTTACCTGATGCTATGGAAGGACCCACTCCCATTTCTGCTCTTATACATGCTGCTACTATGGTAGCAGCGGGAATTTTTCTTGTAGCTCGGCTTCTTCCTCTTTTCATAGTTATACCTTCCATAATGAATATAATTTCTTCAATAGGCGTAATAACAGTACTATTAGGAGCTACTTTGGCTCTTGCTCAAAGAGACATTAAAAGAAGTTTAGCTTACTCGACAATGTCTCAATTGGGTTATATTATGTTAGCTCTGGGTATAGGTTCTTATCGAGCCGCTTTATTCCATTTGATCACTCATGCCTATTCGAAAGCTTTATTGTTTTTGGGATCCGGATCAATTATTCATTCAATGGAACCCATTGTTGGATATTCACCAGATAAAAGTCAAAATATGGTTCTTATGGGCGGTTTAACAAAATATGTTCCAATTACAAGAATTACCTTTTTCTTAGGTACACTCTCCCTTTGTGGTATTCCGCCTCTTGCTTGTTTTTGGTCCAAAGATGAAATTCTTAACGATAGTTGGTTGTATTCACCAACTTTCGCAATAATCGCTTCCTTTACAGCGGGATTAACCGCATTTTATATGTTTCGGATGTATTTACTTACCTTTGATGGACATTTGCGCATTCATTTTCAAAATTACAGTAGCACTAAAAATAGTTCTTTCTATTCAATATCTTTATGGGGAAAAAAAGTGCCAAAAGCAGTCAATAGAAATTTACTTTTATCAACAATGAATAATAAGGTCTCCTTTTTTTCAAAGGATACATATCAAATTGATGATAATGGAAGAAATAGAATACGATACTTTAGTACTCACTTTAGAAATAAATATACTTACACCTATCCTCATGAGTCGGACAATACTATGTTATTTCCTCTGCTTGTATTGGTACTATTTACTTTATTCGTTGGATCAATCGGAATTCATTTTGATCAAGGAGTAATAGATTTTGATCTATTATCGAAATGGTTAACTCCGTCCACAAACTTTTTCCATCCAAATTTGAATGGTTCCTCAGATTGGTATGATTTTTTGAAAAATGCAGTTTTTTCGGTCAGTATAGCTCTTTTTGGATTATTTATAGCATCTATTTTATATGGATCTGTTTATTCATCTCTACCGAATTTGGACTTAGTCAATTTGTTTGTAAAGGGGGGCCCCAAGAGAATTCTCTTGGACCAAGTGGAAAATGTGATATACAATTGGTCATATAATCGTGGTTACATAGATATTTTTTATACTAGGATTTTTACTGTAGGTATAAGAGGATTAGCTGCACGAATTCAGTTTTTTGATAGACATATAATTGATGGAATTACAAACGGGGTCGGCGTTACCAGTTTCTTTATAGGGGAAGGGGTTAAATATATGGGAGGTGGACGAGTCTCTTCTTATCTATTCTTGTATTTATCTTATGTATCAATCTTTTTTTTCATTTTTCTCTTCTTTTTTTAAGTTAAGTTTTACCAATTCCAAATTATCTTGATGAGTATCAAGATAAAAATCCTCGTAGTCTGGGCTATCTTTGTCTTCTTCGTAAGTTGTTTCTACATCGTTTTCTTCTTTTCTTTCTCCCCTTTCTTCCGTTTCTTTCAGTTTCTTAGTGACAATAGGCGACGGCATTCTGCCTAAATAGTAGACACAGGTGATAAATAAGAGAATACTAAAGATTCGAGCCATAGAATTTCTCAATTCTGACACAAGGTACTTATTATTAGATCGAATCGAATGATTTTGCCGTATCCAGAATAATACCAAGCCAACCCATTTCATGAATAAAATGTGACCAATTAACCAACCAACAAAACTACTTGTTACAAATAACATCTTGTTGTTGCATCGAAACATATAAATGTTGACTAATCTGGCTAACGTTGAACTTGGTAAAATGAAATG